ATTTGATCAGATCATTGAATCGTTTATTTCTCTTGAAATCTCTTCAATGTTTATTTCTACACACGTCTTTTTTTAGGAGGTCTACAGCCATTATGTGGCATAGGGGTTACATCCCGTACGAAACTTAAGAGTATACCACTTCTACGAATAGCTCGTAATGCTGCATCTCTTCCGAGACCAGGACCTTTTATCATAACTTCTGCTCGTTGCATACCTTGATCCACTACTGTACGAATAGCATTTCCTGCTGCGGTTTGAGCAGCAAATGGTGTCCCTCTTCTTGTACCCCTGAATCCACAAGTACCGGCAGAGGACCAAGAAACCACCCGACCTCGTACATCTGTAACAGTCACAATGGTATTGTTGAAACTTGCTTGAACATGAATAACTCCCTTTGGTATTCTACGTGCACTCTTACGTGAACCAATACGTCCATTCCTACGTGAACCAATTCTTGGTATAGGTTTTGCCATATTTTATCATCTCATAAATATGAGTCAGAGATATATGGATATATCCATTTCATGTTAAAACAGATCCTTTATTTTTATTTGTACATCGGGTCCTTTAGAGTCCCTTTTAGAAAGATTATCCTTGTCTTTGTTTATGTCTCGGGTTGGAACAAATTACTATAATTCGTCCCCGCCGACGGATCAGTCGACATTTTTCACAAATTTTACGAACAGAGGCCCTTATTTTCATATTTGTCATTCCTTACCTTAACTGAATTCCGAATCTATTTCTTGGAAGAAAATAAGTTTCTTGAGATTTTGAACTTCGAATTGTATCCCCATGAAAGGAATGTTGAAGTTGAAACAACTGCCTAATCGGTCGAATCCTTGTTGCGGAGTCTATAAATTATACGCCCTCTGGTGGAATCATAACGACTTACTTCAATTTTGACTCTATCTCCCGGTAGTATCCGTATAAAACTACGTCGGATCCTTCCTGAAACATAACCTAGAATCAGATCTTCATTATCTAAACGAACCCGGAACATACCATTGGGAAGTGATTCAGTAATTAAACCTTCATGAACCCATTTTTGTTCTTTCATTCCAGGTAAAACCCCCTTGAAGTATCAACTAATGGAGGAGGAGTGATATTAGACAACCCGTCCTTTCTCTTTTTTTTTTCACAAATAGGAAATTTCGGATCTAATTCGGATATTAGAAGGATTACCATATATAACACAAAATTTCTCCGCCGATTCCTTCTAGTCGAGCCTCTCGGTCTGTCATTATACCTCGAGAAGTAGAAAGAATTACAATCCCCATCCCACCTAAAATTCTAGGAATTCGTTGATAGTTAGAATAGATTCGTAGACCAGGTCGACTGATCCGTTTTAAATTTAAAATAGTTCTATATGGTCCTTTCCTATTCCTTCTATGTTGGAGGGTTAAAACCAAAAAATATTTATTGCTTTCCCGATGTTTCCTCACGTTTTCGATAAAACCTTCTCGTAAAAGTATTTTAACAATGTTTTCGGTGATGTTAGTAGATGCTATTCGAACTGTCCCTTTTCTATTCATGTCAGCATTTCGTATCGAGGTTATTATGTCAGCAATAGTGTCCCTACCCATGATGAACTAAAATTATTGGTGCCTCCAAATTTGGATATAATAAACATGTATTTATTTATGAATTATTAAAGGTATATACGTGAGACACAATCTACTAATTAATCTATTTCATTCAAATATCCCTATATCATAGTCTTATCTTATAATACCTCAGGGGCTAATGAAACTATTTTAGTAAAATTTAACTGTCTCAATTCTCGGGCGATCGCACCAAAAACTCGAGTTCCTTTTGGATTTCCTTCTTGATCAATGACAACTGCAGCATTGTCATCATATCGTATTATCATACCGTTGTCACGTTTGAGTTCTTTACAAGTACGTACAATTACAGCTCTGATCACTTCTGATCTTTCTAGAGGCATATTTGGTATTGCTTCTTTGATCACAGCAACAATAACGTCACCAATATGAGCATATCGGCGATTACTAGCTCCTATGATTCGAATACACATCAATTCTCGGGCCCCGCTGTTGTCCGCTACATTCAAATGGGTCTGAGGTTGAATCATATCATTTTTGAATCTCTTCTTTCAATGCAAAAAAGGGCGAAGGAAAAAAAAAGAAATATTCTTTGTCCAAAAAAAGAAACCTGCAATTTTTTTTTATTCCAAAGACCCCTTTTCTTTGGTTCTATATTTCTATCCCGAAATAATGAATTGAGTTCGTATAGGCATTTTTGACGCCGCTACTGAAATAGCCTTTCTGGCTATATTTTCTGCTACTCCGCCCATTTCATAAAGTATTCTACCTGGTTTAACAACAGCTACCCAATATTCGGGAGATCCTTTCCCCGACCCCATACGTGTTTCCGCAGGTCTTACTGTAACTGGTTTGTCTGGAAATATACGTACCCATATTTTTCCACCACGGCGTGCATTTCGTGTCATTGCTCGTCTCCCTGCTTCTATTTGTCTAGA